TTATATAAATTTATTAGGGAATTTGAATAAGGTGAGTTTTTGATAGTTCAAAATTAATTTTTTATAAAATTTTGCCTAATACTGTAATATAAGTTTAATTTTGTGAACTACTAGAATAGAATAAAACTTATGAAATTTAAGTTAAGTCTTTGATGGTTTTGGGGTTTGACATCAAAGGGGGAAAGGGGGTTTGGGTAAGTTAAAATTATAAGTAGTAATAGAGTTATGTCTAACAAGCATTCATAAATTGTCTTCAGTGGTTGTTTTATGTGGATAAATGATCCTTCACTGTAAGTCCAGCTTCATGGTGGGCTGACCTTCATGCCTTGACGGCTATGGTGAGTCACAGCATCCTAAAAATAAAAAAATACCAACTGCGCGAGACCACAGTTATGACCGTCTTGGCTGATTAGACCCGTACCATCGAGATGTCTTATTTAAGGGGAACGTATGGGCGATAACGCATTTGATGGCCCTGAAGTAAGAACCAGATGTCTGATAAAGTTTCAGGTTAGCTACCCCCAAGTTTTATGGGCCCGGAGCGAGAAGAGGGGCATGGGTGGGCGGGTTGTTGGTTTCACGGAGGATGGTAGATATATAGACCAAATGTGGAGAGGGATAGTCATATGGAAGAGAAGAGTTTATGACTGAATGGTGTATGTAAGATAACACAGATATGTCTTAAGATCATTAATTAAAATGTAAGTCTTGAATAATCATGTGGGGGAAGAAATATATTTGATTAACCATTGATGTCTAGGATCATTGATTAAATGTACTTGCTTATATGCTAGGGGTAAATAATTTAATGTACTATATACATATATGTATGAATGTACTATATAATTTTATGTACTCAAGAAGTAGTTTAAGCAGAATATCAGCTTTGGGTGCTGATGGTAGGGAGGATTTCCTTCTTCTTGATGCCCTGAGAAGAGAAGTTCTTCGTTTTTGGTTTACAAGACCAGGGTAATGGTTCTATACTATCAGGGCATAGGTTTCATTTTAGTATATTATTTTCAATGATGCCTGAGATTGGCATAAAGATTAGGATAATTGAGAAGTAGCTGATGGAGGCGAGTTGGCCGATGATTACGAATGGGTATTCAACTGGTTGTCCGCCGATTCAGGTAAGGACGAGAAGGTTAGCTACTAGGATTCAGTAGAGTATTTGAGTAATAGGACGGAATATTAGGCTTCGTTGTTTTGAAGTGTGAAGAAGTGGCAGTAAGGCTAGGATAAGGATGGATAGGACTAGAGCTAGGACTCCTCCTAGTTTGTTTGGAATAGAGCGTAGGATTGCATATGCAAATAGAAAGTACCATTCTGGTTTGATATGTGGTGGTGTATTAAGTGGATTTGCTGGTGTGTAATTATCTGGGTCTCCAAGTAGGTCCGGGAAGAATAGGACCAGGGTTATTAGGAATATAATTATAATGAAAATGCCTAGGATATCTTTAATTGTGTAGTATGGGTGAAATGGGATTTTATCGGCGTCTGAGTTCAAACCTGTTGGGTTGTTTGAGCCTGTTTCGTGGAGAAATAGGAGATGGACGATTACCAGGGCTGCGATAATGAATGGGAGAATAAAATGGAATGCGAAGAAGCGTGTTAAAGTGGCTTTATCTACTGAGAATCCTCCTCAAATCCATTCTACCAGGGTAGTGCCGATATATGGGATGGCTGAGAGGAGATTTGTAATTACTGTTGCCCCTCAGAAGGATATTTGTCCTCATGGAAGTACATAGCCTATGAATGCTGTAGCTATGACTGCAAATAATAGGACTACTCCGATATTTCATGTTTCTATAAATGCATAGGATCCGTAGTACATTCCTCGTCCTACATGGAGAAATAAGCAGATAAAAAATATTGAAGCTCCATTAGCGTGTATATATCGAATTAGTCATCCATAGTTTACGTCTCGGCAAATATGTGTAACTGATGAGAATGCTGTTATTGTGTCTGATGTGTAGTGTATGGCTAGAAATAAGCCTGTAAGAATTTGAATTACGAGGCATAGACCTAGGAGGGAGCCAAAGTTTCATCAGGATGAGATGTTAGATGGGGCAGGGAGGTCGATGAAAGAGTGGTTAATGATTTTAAATAGGGGGTGAGTTTTTCGGATGTTTGTCATTAGGTTTCTGTAGTTGAATTACAACGATGATTTTTCATGTCATTAGTCACAGTTGAATGCTGTGTAGAAATAATGACTAACTATATTTTTGTTTTAAGTTTATTATTTTTGACTGGTTGTCTTGGGTTAGCTTTAAAGCCTTCTCCTATTTATGGGGGGTTTGGTTTAATTATGAGTGGGTTTGTGGGTTGTCTTATAGTTTTAGGGTTTGGTGGATCCTTTTTAGGTCTAATGGTATTTTTAATTTATTTGGGAGGAATAATAGTAGTGTTTGGGTATACGACAGCTATAGCTACTGAGGAGTATCCTGAGACCTGAGGGTCTAATTGGTTTGTTTTTGGTTTTTTAATTGCAGGGGTTTTAATGGAAATGTTTTTTGTGTATTTTCTTGATTATTATAATGGGGAGGAGGTAGTTGATTTTGATAGTCTAGGTGATTGATTGATGTATGAGATTGATGATGTTGGTGTAATGTTAGAGGGTGGTATTGGGGTTGCTGCGATGTATAGTTGTGCTACTTGGATAATAGTAGTTGCTGGATGGTCTTTGTTTGCTGGAATTTTTATTATTATTGAAATTACTCGAGATTAATGATAAAGAGGGTAGTGGTTAGTAGAATAGAAAGTAAAAATGATATAAAATATAGTTTTACTAGTCCTTTTTGGTTAGTTAGTAGTTTTGATATATAAGAGTGTATAGTTGAAGTAGATTTTGGGATTGATTTTTCTAGTCAATACAGATCTAGGAGGCTAAGTGATGTTTTGAAGCTTAGGTTAAGTGTTTTGTTTGGGATAATTCGATGGATAATTGACGGGAAGTAGCCTAGTGATGTGGAAAATGATGAATATGAGTTTTTTTTACTTATGGATAGATTTAATGTGAGATTATTTAGTTCTAGGGCTAGTAGAAAGCCTAGGATAGAGATTAGCAGGGCTGTAGTTTTTAAGTATCATGGTATAGTAAGAACTTGGATGTTAGTTGGTGGGATATTATATGTAATGAAAAACCCAGCTAGGATGCTTCCAAATGCTAGGCGTTTAATAGGGTTAGTAAGATTTGGGTTATTTTCATTGATTGAGATTAATGGTGGGAATCGTGGTTTTGTTATGACTACAAAGTAAATAATTCGTATGCTGTAGATAGCTGTTATTGATGTGGCGATTAGCGTAATTAGTAGGGCTCAGGCGTTGGTATTGCAGGTATTGATAGCTTCAATGATTAGGTCTTTTGAGTAGAAACCTGTTAGGAATGGTATTCCTGTTAGGGCAAGACTACCAATTGTTAGGCAGGATGATGTGAATGGCATAGTTTTTATTATGTTTCCTATTTTTCGAATGTCTTGTTCATCGTTTAGACTGTGAATAATTGATCCGGAGCATATGAAGAGCATGGCTTTAAAGAATGCATGTGTGCAGATATGTAAGAATGCTAGATATGGTTGATTAATTCCTAATGTAACTATTATTAGGCCTAGCTGACTTGATGTGGAAAATGCTACAATTTTTTTAATATCGTTTTGGGTGAGGGCACAGATAGCGGTAAATAGGGTAGTTAGTGCTCCTAGACATAGTATTATAGTTAGGATTGATGGGTTGTTGGATGTTATAGGGTGAAACCGAACTAGTAGAAAAATTCCTGCTACTACTATTGTGCTTGAGTGTAGTAGGGCTGAAACTGGTGTGGGTCCTTCTATGGCTGATGGAAGTCATGGATGAAGGCCGAATTGGGCTGATTTTCCTGTGGCTGCAATTAGTAAACCTAGCAGTGGAATTAGATTATTATTATTGGTTAATAGAATTTGTTGAAGTTCTCAGGAGTTTATGTTTAGACAAAATCATGTTATAGCTAAGATAAAGCCGATATCACCGATTCGGTTATATAAAATTGCTTGAAGAGCTGCGGTATTTGCGTCTGCTCGTCCAAATCATCATCCGATGAGGAGGAAAGATATAATACCTACTCCTTCCCACCCGATAAATAGTTGAAATAGATTGTTAGCTGAAGTTAAAATTAGTATAGTGATTAAAAATAATAATAAGTATTTAATAAATCGATTAATGTGAGGATCTGAGTGTATATATCATGAGGAAAATTGTATGATAGACCATGTAACGAATAGGGCTACGGATAAAAATATAGTTGAGAAATAATCTATTTTAAAGCTTATTGTGAGTTCAATAGAATTGATTGTGATTCAATGTCAGGTAGTAATTATGTATTCTGTGTTGTGATAAAATAATATTATGAGAGGTAAGAGGCTTAGAAAGAATGAGAGCTTGATTGATAGTGTTGCATATATTGGAAAATTAATATGTTTGAATAGACTAGTTGAGGAGATTAAAATTGGTGATATAAGAATGAGAAAAATTGCTATAATAAATGATGTAATGATATTTATTACTTTTATTTGGAATTGCACCAAGGTTTTTGGTTCCTAAGACCAATGGATTACTTCTATCCTATAAAAGTAAGAAAGCCATGTGGTTAAACATGGGGGCATGAGTTAGCAGTTCTTGCGTGCTTTCTTGGTAAATAAGAAGTGTTGAACTCCTGTTTTTAGATTCACAGTCTAATGTTTTTGTAAACTATATTTACATATTGTCAACCCTGTAATTAGTTTTGGGTTAATAGTTAATAGGACTAGGGGGATGATGTGGAGAATTATAAGTGTTAGTTCTCGGGTGTGGGAAGGTTGGAGATTGTTTATGTGACTTGTTAGTTTTCCTCGTTGGGTTGTGATAATTATATATATTGAGTATATGCCTGTAATAATAATGTTGACTCCTATTAGGATAATTGAAAAGTTGGATCAAGAAAATAGTGATATGGTAATAAATAGTTCCCCTATGAGATTGATTGATGGTGGTAGAGCAAGATTAGCTAGGCTTGCTACTAACCAGCAAGTTGCTATGAGTGGAAAGATTATTTGAAGTCCTCGGGCTATAATTATAGTTCGGCTGTGAATTCGTTCATAGTTGGAGTTTGCTAAGCAGAATAGAAGTGATGAAGTTAGGCCGTGAGCAACTATTAATATTGTAGCTCCTATAAAGCTCCAAGGAGTTTGAATTATAATTGATGCAATTACTAAAGCTATATGGCTAACTGAGGAATAAGCGATTAGGGATTTTAGGTCTGTTTGGCGTAGGCAAATTGAGCTTGTTATGATTATGCCCCATAGGGATAGTAAAATGAAGGGGTAGGCTATGTATTTTGTTAGTGGGTCCAGAATGATGGCAATTCGTATTATTCCGTAACTTCCTAGTTTTAAGAGAATTGCCGCTAGGATTATGGATCCTGCAATGGGTGCTTCAACATGGGCTTTTGGGAGTCATAGGTGAACTCCATATAGAGGTATTTTAATTATAAATGCTATTATGCATGCTAGTCATAAGATGTTGTTGGATCATAAGGGGTTCAGGGGGTTAGTTGTTAGTGATAGTATGGTAAAGTTGAGTGTACCTATGGAGTTTTGGATAAAGATAAGGGCGATTAAGAGTGGGATAGAGCCGATGAGGGTGTAAAATAAGAAGTAAAGTCCTGCGTTTAATCGTTCTGTTTGATTACCTCATCGTGTAATAATAATTAATGTAGGAATAAGGGTAGCTTCAAATAGAATATAAAATATGATTAGCTCAGTTGCTGAAAAAGTTATTACTAGAAGAATTTGTAGGCTAACTAGTATTGAAATATAGAGTTTTTGGTAGGTGAAGTTTTCTTTTTTTAGGTGATTTTGACTAGCTATAAGTATAAGGGGTAATAGTCAAGTTGTTAAAATAATAAGTGGGGATGATAGAGGATCTGAGGAGAATATAGTTGAAAAGTTAAGAGGGCTTCCGTCAGTTTGTCATAGGATTGAAAGGCTAATAAGGCTAATCATGAAGCTGTAGGAAGTGACGTTTATTCAGGTTTTTTTCGGTTTTGATAATCATGTTAATGGCAGAAGTATGAGTGATGGAAAGATAATTTTTAGCATTGAAGTAAATTGAGGTTTTGAACGTAATCGGTACCATAGGTGTTGGACACTTTAACTAATAAGGCTAGCCCTACTGCTGCTTCGCATGCTGCAAATACTAAGATAGTAATTGGAATGGGTATAGATGCTATAGAGTTAGAATTCAGGGAAGCTAGGGATGTTATAATAAATAAGGATAACATTATTCCTTCTAAGCATAGAAGAGTAGATATTAAGTGAGAACGAAACGTTAATGTTCCTAGAAGTGAAAGTATGAAGGCTAGTGTAAGATTAATAAAGGCAGATGACATTTTTGGTAATTATGAATAGGATCATAATCTAATGAGTCGAAATCATTAATTTTATTTAAACTAATTACCAGTTATTCTGTTCATTCGAGTCCTTTTTGAGTTCATTCATAGGTTAGGCCTAATGATAGAATGGTGACTAAAATTAAAGCTGAGATTACTATTATATTGGTATTAGTTGTTTGGATTGCTCATGGAAGAGGAAGTAGTAGGGCAATCTCTAGATCAAATAATAGGAATGTAATAGCTACTAGGAAAAATTTTATCGAAAATGGTAAACGAGCAGAGCTTGATGGGTCAAACCCACATTCATATGGATTGGCTTTTTCTGTGTATAAGTTTATTTGGGGGAGTCAGAATGCAACTGAAATTAGGATTAATGATAGGATAGTATTGATAAATATGATAATTATAAGATTTATTACTCTTTTCTGATGTTGTTCAGAATCTACTAATTGGAAGTCAGTTATATTAATTATACTAAAAGAGTAAGATCCTCATCAATAGATGGATACATATAGGAAGAGTCAGACTACGTCTACAAAGTGTCAATATCATGCTGCTGCTTCAAATCCAAAATGGTGTTTTGATGTAAAGTGAAATTTTAGTTGTCGTAGGAGACAAACTACGAGGAATGTAGTTCCAATAATTACATGGAGCCCGTGGAATCCTGTTGCTATAAAGAAGGTAGAGCCGTAAATTCCGTCTGAAATAGAGAATGGAGTTTCAAAATATTCTGAGGCTTGAAGTATGGTGAAGTAAAGTCCTAATAGAATAGTGATTAGTAGGGCTTGATTTATGTGATTTCGTTTGCCTTCTATGAGACTATGGTGGGCTCATGTAATTGAAACACCTGATGCTAGTAGCACTGATGTATTTAATAGTGGGACTTCTAGAGGATTAAGAGGAGTAATTCCTGTTGGAGGTCAGCAACCTCCGAGATCGTGGGTTGGTACTAGGCTTGAATGGTAGAAAGCTCAGAAGAAGCCAGCAAAGAAAAATACTTCAGAGACAATGAACAAGATTATACCATATCGAAGACCTTTTTGTACAATAGGGGTATGATGGCCTTGATAGGTTCCTTCACGAATAATATCTCGTCATCACTGATATATAGTAAGTGTATTGGCTAGTAGTCCTAGAGACAGAAGAATGGTTGAGCTATAGTGAAATCATATTACTAATCCAGATGTAAGCAGAAGGGCTGAAAATGCTCCTGTAAGTGGTCATGGACTTGGGTTAACTATATGATAGGCATGTGTTTGGTGGGTCATTATGTGTTATCATGTAGATATAGGCTTACTAGAAGAGTAAATACGTATGCTTGAATTAGGGCTACAGCAAACTCTAGTACTGTGAGAAGGAGTAAGATAATGAATGTAATAGTAGCGGTGGGTGGGCTAATATTTATAAGGACTAGGGTTGCTCCTCCAATTAGATGCATAAGTAGATGTCCTGCGGTAATATTGGCTGTTAATCGTACTGCTAGAGCTATAGGTTGGATAAATAGACTAATTGTTTCGATAATAATAAGTATAGGAATAAGTGAAATAGGGGTGCCTTGTGGAAGGAAATGAGCTAAGGAGCTTTTTAATTTATGGCGAAACCCTAATAGGACTGCTCCTGCTCATAGTGGGATTGCTATACTAAGATTTATTGATAGTTGAGTAGTCGGTGTAAATGTGTGTGGAAGAAGGCCTAGAAGGTTAGTTGAGCCGATGAATATAATAAGGGAGACAATTATTAGAGTTCAAGTCCGTCCTTTTGGTGTGTGAATAAGTATTATTTGTTTGATAATAAGTTTGATTAATCAGTGTTGAAATGAGTGAAGTCGATTACTAATTAAACGTTCTGATGATGGGAATAGGATAGATGGAAATATGATAATAGTAATTACAATTGGGAGTCCTATTACTGAGGGAGTGATAAAAGAGGCAAATAGATTTTCGTTCATTTTGATTCTCAAGGAGTTTTTGTTTCTTGTGCTGTAAAGGTTTTTGGGGATGGAGGAGTGGGAAAAGATTGTGAGGAAATTTTTAGTTGAAATAAAATAAATAGTGTAGCCATAGATGAGATGATGGTAATAAATCATGTGGATGTATCTAGTTGTGGCATATCACTATGGAGATTTAAGGTCTCTAACTTTAACTTAAAAGGTTAACGCTCTAAGCTTCACAGTGAGATTAAATTATTGAGGCTGATCAATTTTCGAAGTGTTTTAGTGGCACTATTTCTAGAACAATAGGTATGAAGCTGTGATTAGACCCGCAGATTTCAGAGCATTGACCGTAAAATAGTCCTGGACGGTTAGAGGTTACTGTTGCTTGATTTAGGCGTCCTGGGATAGCGTCAGTTTTTAGTCCTAGTGAGGGAACAGCTCATGAGTGGAGAACGTCTTCTGATGAGATAAGCATTCGGATTGGAAGTTCTATTGGTAAAACTACTCGGTTGTCAACTTCTAATAGTCGTAGGTCACCTGGTTTTAAGTCAGTTGTTGGAATTATGTAAGAATCAAAGCATAGATCTTCATAGTCAGTATATTCATAGCTTCAGTATCATTGGTGGCCTATAGTTTTTACTGTTAGTACAGGGTTATTAATTTCGTCTATCATATATAAAATTCGTAGTGAGGGAAGTGCAATTAAAATAAGAATAACAGCTGGTAAGATAGTTCAAACAGTCTCTACTTCTTGGGCATCTATTGTGCTTGTGTGTGTAAGTTTTGTTGTCAATATCAGTGAAATAATGTAAAGTACTAAGGTGCTAATAAGGAAAACAATTATTAGTGTGTGGTCATGGAAGTTTATTAATTCTTCTATAATAGGGGATGTGGCATCTTGTAGACCTAATTGGAATGGATAAGCCATGTAAGATATATAGATTTAAGTCTATAATTTAACCTTGACAAGGTTATGTAATTGTTTTACTAATATCTCATTGAGAAAGACATAGAGGCTATGAGGTTGGCTTGAAACCAGTTTTAGGGGGTTCGATTCCTTCCTTTCTTATTTTACTTTTACGTAAGAAGGCTCTTCGAATGTATGATAAGGAGGTGGGCAGCCATGTAGTCACTCTAAGTTGGTTGAAGAATAAGATACTGTTAGAACTTCTCGTTTTGAAGCGAATGCTTCTCAGATCATAAAAATTATTAGTAGGACGGCTGTAAGAGAAATAAATGATCCTATAGATGATACTGTATTTCATGTGGTATAAGCATCTGGATAGTCTGAGTATCGTCGTGGTATGCCTGAGAGTCCTAGAAAATGTTGAGGGAAGAATGTTATGTTAACTCCTACAAATATAATGGCAAAGTGTGTTTTTGCTCACATATCGTCTAGGGTATACCCTGTGAATAGGGGGAATCAATGGACAAAACCAGCTATAATAGCAAATACTGCTCCTATAGACAGTACATAATGGAAATGGGCTACTACATAATATGTGTCATGAAGTACAATGTCGAGTGAGGAGTTTGAGAGGACAATTCCTGTTAATCCACCTACTGTAAATAGGAAGATAAAGCCTAGAGCTCAAAGTATAGCTGGAGATCATTTGATATTACCTCCGTGTAGTGTTGCAAGTCAGCTAAATACTTTTACGCCTGTTGGGATAGCGATAATTATTGTGGCAGATGTAAAGTAGGCTCGTGTGTCTACATCTAAGCCTACTGTAAACATGTGATGTGCTCATACAATAAAACCTAGGAAGCCAATTGATATTATAGCTCAAACTATTCCCATGTACCCGAATGGTTCTTTTTTACCGGAGTAATAAGTAACTACATGAGAGATAATTCCGAACCCAGGTAGGATAAGGATATAAACTTCGGGGTGGCCAAAGAATCAGAATAGATGTTGATATAGAATTGGGTCTCCACCTCCTGCAGGGTCAAAGAAAGTTGTGTTTAGGTTTCGGTCAGTTAATAGTATTGTAATTCCTGCTGCTAGTACTGGGAGGGATAATAGGAGTAGAACAGCTGTAATTAGTACGGATCATACAAACAGTGGTGTTTGATATTGGGTTATAGCTGGTGGTTTTATATTAATAATAGTGGTAATAAAGTTAATAGCTCCTAGGATTGAGGACACACCGGCTAAGTGAAGAGAGAAAATTGTCAGGTCTACTGATGCTCCAGCATGGGCTAAGTTTCCAGCTAAAGGTGGATATACTGTTCATCCTGTACCGGCTCCTGCTTCAACTATGGATGATGCTAATAGGAGTAGGAAAGATGGTGGTAGAAGTCAGAAGCTTATATTATTTATTCGTGGGAATGCCATATCGGGAGCTCCAATCATAAGTGGTACGAGCCAGTTTCCAAAGCCCCCAATTATTATTGGTATTACTATGAAGAAGATTATAACAAACGCATGGGCGGTAACAATGACATTATAGATCTGGTCGTCCCCTAAAAGTGCACCTGGTTGTCCGAGTTCAGCTCGGATCAGAATGCTCAATGCAGTCCCTACTATTCCGGCTCAAGCTCCGAATAGGAGGTATAGGGTGCCAATGTCTTTGTGGTTAGTTGAGAATAATCAACGATTAATGAACATAGGTAAAATGGCTGAGTAAGCATTAGACTGTAAATCTAAATACAGAGGTTTAAGTCCTCTTTTTACCAAGCCTTAAGGTGTTAGTCATGTCGAATTGCAAATTCGAAGGGGTAGAGCAATATATCTACTAAGGCTTCTCCCGCCCCTTTTCTGATAGGCGGGAGAAGTAGATTGAAGCCAGAAGTAGGGTATTTAGCTGTTAACTAAAGTTTCGTAGGTTTAATTCCTACCAATCTAGTAAGGTCTTAGCTTAATTAAAGCGATTGATTTGCATTCAATAGATGTAGGAAGTAGTCTTACAGTCCTTATCAGAAGTTAAACTTGTTTGTTTTCTTAGGGCTTTGAAGGCTCTTGGACTGCATATATCCTAAACTTCTAAATGATTAGTTGTGGTGATAGAGGGAGAATTAATGTGCTGATGATAGTAAGTGATGGAAGGATAATATTGTTTTTATAATTTAAATGGTGGGCTAATATTTTTGAGTTATTATTAGTTGGAAATATGGTGAGAGAAGTAGAGTAGATCAGACGTGTGTAGAAAAATAGGTTTAATAGGGCTATAATAGCTATTATTGTGGTAATAATTAGGCAGTTGTTTTTTAGTAGTTCTGTGATAATAGCTCATTTTGGTAAAAATCCTGTTAGTGGGGGTAGACCTCCTAGGGAGAGGAGGATTAATGGAATTAATACAAGGGTTGTTGGAGCTTTATTTCATAGGAGTGAGATTGAGTTGATAGTTGTTGATGCATTAAGTATAAGCATGAGGAATATGGGAACAGTGAGGATAATATAAATTAGTAAATTAAGAAGTGTTATAGTTGGGTTGTAGGGCAGGATAGCTAATATCCATCCTATGTGAGCGATTGATGAGTATGCTATGATTTTTCGCATTTGTGTTTGGTTAAGTCCACCTCATGCTCCGATAAGAATGGATGAAATTGCTAGGATCATAATGATGGTTGGATTAAGTAGCTGATAAAATTGAAATAGGATTGATAGTGGGGCAATTTTTTGTCATGTGAGGAGAATTAGTCCTATGTGTAGTGGGATTCCTTGTGTTACTTCTGGGAGTCAAAAGTGGAATGGGGCTAGCCCTAGTTTCATTGATAGTGCAATTAGTGTAATGTTGAGTAGGAGGCTGTTTGTTTGTTGTTGAAATGTTCATAGTCCGAGTTGTTTAAAATTTAGGATAATAGCTAAAAGGATAATTATTGAGGCTGTTGCTTGTGTAATAAAATATTTTGTTGCTGCTTCAGTTGATCGGGGATTTTTTTTGTTAATTAATAGGGGAATAATTGCTAGTAAACTTAGTTCTAGTCCTACTCATATGAGTAGAAGGTTGGAGCTTGATATTGTGATGACGGGACCAATGAGGATAGTGAAGTAAATAATGATGATGGTGATAGGATTTATTAGTACGGGAAGGGTTTAAACCAACGTTTTCGGGGTATGGGCCCGATAGCTTAATTAGCTGACCTTACTATGTTAGGATTAGGTGTATTGGTAGCACGAAGAATTTTGAATTCTTAAGAATAGGTTCAATTCCTATTATCCTAGAAACAAGAGGGCTTAAACCTCTATATTTTACTCTATCAAAGTAACTCTTTTGTCAGACATGTTTCTAGATGTATGGTGGGACACTTGCTATAAAGATAGGTAAGGAAATATGTCATGTACATAGTGCTAGTGTAAGGGGGAGAAAATTTTTCCATAGGAGATGTATAAGTTGGTCATAACGAAAGCGGGGGTATGATGCCCGAATTCATAGAAATGTTGTTGAGAGTAATAGAGTTTCTGTTATAAAATTAATTGAGTAGAGTTCTGGGTAGTTAATTATATGGATTGGGCCCAGGAAGACAATGGATGTTAGGGCATTTATAAGAATAATATTTGTATATTCCGCTATAAAAAATAGTGCAAAGGGACCTGCAGCGTACTCAACGTTAAACCCGGAAACTAGTTCTGATTCTCCTTCTGTTAGGTCGAATGGAGCTCGATTTGTTTCTGCTAGGGTTGAGATGTATCATATTATAGCTATTGGTCAGGCAGGTAAAATTAGTCATGTGTGTTCTTGGGTATAAATAAGTATTTGTAATGAGAATGAGCCGCTTATTAATAAAACTGATAAGAGAATAATAGCTATTGTAACTTCATATGAAATTGTTTGTGCTACTGCTCGTAAGGCACCAAATAGCGAGTATTTTGAGTTTGATGCTCATCCTGACCATAAGATAGAATATACTGAAAGACTTGATGTAGCTAAAATGAATAAAACACCTAGGTTTAGATTGATTAGTGGGTGTGGTATTGGTAGTGGAATTCATAGGCTTAGGGCTAGTGTGAGTGAAAGGGTTGGTGCAATAATAAATAGTGAAATGGAGGTAGTTAGGGGGCGCATAGGTTCTTTAATAAAGAGTTTTATAGCGTCTGCGAATGGTTGAAGGACTCCGTATGGACCTACAACGTTAGGGCCTTTTCGTAGTTGTATGTAGCCTAAAATTTTTCGTTCTACTAGTGTTAAAAAGGCTATGGCAATAAGGATCGGGACTAATAATATAAGGATATTAATAAAATACACTATTAGGAAGAGGATTTGAACCTCTGGGAACAAGGTTTTAAGTCTTACGCAATTTCCTGGCTCTGCCACCCTAATAGCCTTGTCTAGGCAAAGAGTTAACATACTTACTATATTTAGATTAATTCATATATTAAGTTGGGGGCGCTTATTTATAAGGTGGCTCCATTTCTCTTGTCCTTTCGTACTGGGAGAAATTGTTAATAGATAGAAACCGACCTGGATTACTCCGGTCTGAACTCAGATCACGTAGGACTTTAATCGTTGAACAAACGAACCATTAATAGCTTCTGCACCATTGGGATGTCCTGATCCAACATCGAGGTCGTAAACCCTAATTGTCGATATGAACTCTTAAATAGGATTGCGCTGTTATCCCTAGGGTAACTTGGTCCGTTGATCAAAAAGATTTTTTGGGTCAATAAGATAGATTGCTTACTTTGATTTGTGGATCTATGTTAAAATCATTCGGAGGATTTTCTTTTCTCCGAGGTCACCCCAACCGAAATTATGAGTTTATATCATTGTGGTTATTCCATTAGGTAATTTTATTAGTATGATTAAACTGATAAATTAAAGCTCCATAGGGTCTTCTCGTCTTATTATAGTATTTCAGCCTCTTCACTGAAAGGTCAATTTCACTGATCAAAAATAAGAGACAGTCAAACCCTCGTCTAGCCGTTCATGCTAGTCCCTAATTAAGGAACAAGTGATTATGCTACCTTTGCACGGTCAGGATACCGCGGCCGTTAAACTTTAGTCACTGGGCAGGCAATGCCTCTAATACTTAATATGCTAGAGGTGATGTTTTTGGTAAACAGGCGGGGTTTTAGTTTGCCGAGTTCCTTTTATTTTTTTTAATCTTTCCTTATAGCACTCCTGTGTTGGATTAACAAGTTGTTTTTAGATCTATTAATTTGTAGTTTTTATCTATAGGTTGATAATTAACAATGGTTATCCGAGTTGTTATACGCTTGTGCTTGGAGAATAAAATTCTTGTTACTCATGTTAACAGTATCTCATCTATACATTAATAGATTAACCCAATTTTTAATGTAGGAATTTATTGTTATTTGTTAAATTATTTAAATGCTAATGTTGAGCTTGAACGCTTTCTTTATTGGTGGCTGCTTTTGGGCCTACAATGGTTTGGTTATTTATTGAGTTTATTCACTACTTAAGGTTTTTTCCTTTTCCTAAAGAGCTGTCCCTCTTTTGGCTATATTTAAAATTTACATGAGGATTAAATGTTCTTTTGGTAAATTTTAAGTTGAACTTAAATTCATTATTTGGGTAACCAGCTATCACCAAGCTCGTTAGGCTTTTCACCTCTACCTAAAAATCTTCCCACTATTTTGCAACATAGACGGGTTGATTCGTTTAAATTGTTTTTAGGTAGCTCGTTTGGTTTCGGGGTATTTAGCTCTAATGCTTTTAGTTAAATTTATTCTAGTTAACTCATTATGCAAAAGGTACAAGGTTTTATCTTTGCTTATTGTTACTTTTAATTATTCTTTCATCTTTCCCTTGCGGTACTTACTCTATAGCTCCTATGAAATAATTTCTTTCTCCAATACTTTTACGAGATTAAATGGTTTAATTTATAGTGTGAAATAGTTATATTATTAAGAGTTGAGGGCTAGGATTAGTTCAAAGTGTTCATTTATTATGAATTCTTCTGGGTGTAGGCCAGATGCTTTATAATTAAGCTACACTGTGATTATTCCAAGCACACTTTCCAGTATGCTTACCTTGTTACGACTTATCTCCTCTCGTAAATTTTGTTTATGAATTATGTATAGTTTAGTTTATTTAGTTTGAGGAGGGTGACGGGCGGTGTGTGCGTACTTCATTGCTCAATTCAACTAAGCTCTCTATTCTTAATTTACTACTAAATCCTCCTTTATCCTTTAATTTCATAAAGGGTTTCGTAAATGTTCTTTAATAAGAAAATGTAGCCCATTTCTTCCCATCTCATTGGCTACACCTTGACCTAACGTTTTTATGCTAAATTCTTGTGCTTACTTTAGTTCCTTTTTAGGGTTTGCTGAAGATGGCGGTATATAGGCTGAATTAGCAAGAGATGGTGAGGTAGAGCGGGGTTTATCGATTATAGAACAGGCTCCTCTAGGTGGATATAAAGTACCGCCAAGTCCTTTGAGTTTTAAGCTATAGCTAGTAGTTCTCTGGCAAATAATTTTGTTGTCAAATTATTGAGGTTTAGGGCTAAGCATAGTGGGGTATCTAATCCCAGTTTGGGTCTTAGCTATCGTGTAACATAACAATATTAGAATTACTTTCGTTATTGGATTTAGGTCCTAACAATGAATTTTCACATATAAGTTGGATTTTAATTCTATTTATGGGTTTATAGTTAACACGTTTTACGCCGAGAGGTAATTAGTTTGGGTTAATCGTATGACCGCGGTGGCTGGCACGAAATTTACCAACCCTAAGAGGTATAGCTTAGTCAAACTTTCGTTCATTGCTTAATATTTATCACTGCTGAGTCCCGTGGGGGTGTGGCCAGGCAAGGCGTCTTAAGCTATGGTATGTGCTTGATGCCCTCTCCTTAAATTTTGTACAAATATTTAAGGGATTTTACACCGGTTTATGGATGTTTGCATGTGTAATCTTACCTCCAACTAATTATAAGGCCAGGACCAAACCTTTGTGTTTATGGGATTAAAAAATCCATCTAAGCATTTTCAGTGCTTTGCTTTGTTTTAAGCTACATTAAC